GGGATAGCTTCCTATTTGCTCAAATAATAAGAGGTTATCTCTTAGTAACTCAATCTATTCTTAGAAAATATATTATATTACCTTTATTGATAATAATTAAAAATAGCGCCCGTATGTTATTATTTCAATTTCCCGAGTGGTCTGAGGATTTAAAGGATTGGAAACGTGAAATGCATGTTAAATGCACTTATAATGGGGTTCAACTATCCGAAACCGAATTTCCAAAAAACTGGTTAACGGATGGTATTCAGATAAAAATCCTATTTCCTTTTTATCTGAAACCTTGGCATAAATCTAAATTTCAATCATCTCAGAAGGCTCGACTAAAAAAAACAAAAGACAAAGGAGAACAAAATGATTTTTGTTTTTTAACAGTTTGGGGAATGGGAACCGAACTACCGTTTGGTTCTGCCCAAAAAAAGCCTTCGTTTTTTGAACCTATTTCTAAAGAATTAACAAAAAGAATTAAAAAATTTAAAACGAAGGCTTTTCTGGTTTTAAGGATTTTCAAAGAAAGAGCAACAATTTTCCTAAAAGTCGCAAAAGAAATTAAAAACTGGATTCTCAAAAACTTTTTTTTTATAAAAGGAAAAATAAAAAACCTTTCAAAACGAAATCTAATTCCATTATTTGGCCCGAGAGAAATATATGAATTAAATGAAACTAAAAAAGATTCAATAATGAGTAATCAGATGATTCATGAACTATCTGTTCAAAATAAATCCATGGAGTGGACAAATTCTTCACTCAGCGAAAACAAAATCAAAAATTTGATTGATAGAATAAAGACAATAAGAAATAAAATAGAAGAAATTTCAAAAGAAAAACAAAACCTAACTAGGTATAGTTGTAACAAACTGCGTTATGATTCTAAAATAATTGAGTCATCAAAAAAAATTTGGCAGACATTCAAAAGAAAAAATACCCGATTAATTCGTAAATCCATTTTTTTTTTTAAATTTTGCATTGAACAACTGTCTATAGCAATTTTTCTAGGTATCAGTAATATTCCAAGAATTACTACACAACTTTTTTTTGAATCAACAAAAACAATTCTTGATAAATATATTTACAAGACTGAAGAAAATGGAGAAAAAATAAAAAAAAAAAAAAATACCATTTATTTTATTTCGACTATAAAAAATTTAATATCAAAAAAAAAAAAAATTAGTTATGACCTATGCTCTTTATCACAAGCATATGTATTTTACAAATTATCACAAATTCAAGTTAGTAACTTTTCTAAATTAAAGGCTGTTCTTGAATATAACATATGCATAACATCCTTTTTTATTAAGAATCAAATAAAGGTTTTTTTTCAAGAACAAGGAATCTTTCATTATGAATTGAAAAATCAAACCTTTTTTAATTCCGAAGTAAATCAATGGAAAAACTGGTTACGAAGTAATTATCAATACAAATTACCTCAGATTGCGTGGGCTAGATTAGGAACCCAAAAATGGAAAAAGAAAATAAACCAAGATTCTCTAGTTCTAAATCCAAGTTTAACGAAAGAGGATTCATATGAAAAAAAGAAATTTGATAATTACAAAAAACAAAGTTTTTTTGAGGCCGACTCGTTATTAAATCCAAAACATAATTTAAAAAAAGATTATATATATAATCTTTTTTGCTACAAATCCTTTAATTCTACAGAAAAATTTTTTGACATATCTATAGGCATTGCTCTAGATAATTGTTTAGTCTCTTGTTTTCTAGAAAAATATAATATTCGGGGTATAGGGGAAATTAGGCATAGAAAATATTTGGATTGGAGAATTATAAACTTTTGGATTACAAAAAAAGTAAATATTGAACCTTGGATTGATACCAAGAGTAAAAAAAAATATATTAATACTAAAGTTCAGAATTATCAAAGAATTGATAAAATAACTAAGACGGGCCTTGCCAATCAAAAAAGAAACTTTTTTGATTGGATGGGAATGAATGACGAAATACTAAATCATCGTATAACAAATTTTGCATTTTCTTTCTTTCCGGAATTTTTATTATTTTCTAGTACATATAAAATGAAGCCGTGGGTCATACCAATCAAATTACTTCTTTTAAATTTTAATGAAAACATAAATGTTAATAAAAAGATCACTCGAAATAAAAAGGGTTTTATATCATCAACTGAAAAAAAATCCCTTCGATTTTATAATCTAAATAAAGAAGAAAAAGAATCGGCCGGTCAAGTAGAGCTTGAATCAGATAAAGACAAAAAAAGAAATCCCGAATCAGCTCTATCAAACCAAGAAAAAAATATTGAAGAAAATTATGAAGAATTAACGATAAAAAAACGTAAAAATAAAAAACAATACAAAAGCAATACAGAAGCGGAACTTGATTTATTTCTCACAAGATATTCACGTTTTCAATTGCGATGGAATTGTTTTTTTAATCAAAAAATTCTCAATAATGTAAAAGTATACTGTCTCTTGGTTAGACTACAAAATCCAAACGAAATAGCGATATCTTCGATTGAAAGAGGAGAGATGAGCCTAGACATTCTAATGATTGATAAGAATTTCACTTTTGCAAAATTAATGAAAAAAGGAATATTGATTATTGAACCTGTCCGTTTGTCTGTACAAAACGATGGACAACTTATTATATATAGAACCATAGGTATTTCGTTGGTTCATAAAAATAAACACAAAAAAAGTAAAAGATACAAAAAAAAAAGCTATATTGATAAAAAAAAAATTGAAAAATCCATTACAAAATATCAAAACAAAACTGTAAATAGAAAAAAAAACAATTATGATTTCTTTGTCCCTGAAAATATTCTAGCCCCTAAACGACGTAGAGAATTTCGAATTCTAATTTGTTTCAACTTAAAAAAAAAAAATGCGAGGGATAGAAATTCAAGATTTAATAAGAATATTCAAAACTTGACCACAGTTTTGTATAAAAAGAAAGATCTTGCTAAGGATAAAAATAACCTAATTAAATTAAAATCCTTTCTTTGGCCCAATTTTAGATTAGAAGATTTAGCTTGTATGAATCGCTATTGGTTTAATACTACTAACGGAAATCATTTCAGTATGATAAGAATACACATGTATACACGATTTCCAATTAATTAATGATAGATCCTTTTTATATAATATATTAAGTTACGGTATATGAAAACAACTGTATGAAATATGAGGGATTGTTTTAAATTCAATCTTTATACATGATATTAATTTAATCAATGACATAGATACCAATCAGAGCGGATCCATAAATAAATTAACAGAATCCTATTTTTTTAGATCTAAATTTAGATTTTTTTTATAAAATGAAGAATTAAGAAGTTGATAATTAAATTCAGATCCTTGTACAAAAAAACTAACATTATTATTACTGATCAGTAAAATTCATATCTTTCAATTCATATTAAAAAGGGAAGGATTTCTTTTTATGATAAAAAATGCATTCATTTCATTTCAAGAACAAAAAGAAGAAAGCAGGGGATCTGTTGAATTTCAAGTATTCAGTTTTACTAATAAGATACGAAGACTTACTTCACATTTGGAATTGCACAGAAAAGATTATTTATCTCAGAGGGGTCTACGAAAAATTCTGGGAAAACGTCAACGACTGCTGGCTTATTTGTCAAAAAAAAATAGAGTACGTTATAAAGAATTAATTAATCAGTTGAATATTCGGGAATTAAAAACTCGTTAAATTCAAAAAGTGTGAATTAGTTAATTTTTTAGATCTTGAATTTTTTGATAAACTTCTTTTTCAGCAATCTAATTCATGCCAGAACGAATCAAGGAAAAACTTATGAAGAGACCAGTTACAGGAAAAGATCTTATGATAGTCAATATGGGACCTCACCACCCATCCATGCATGGGGTTCTTCGATTAATTGTTACTCTAGATGGTGAGGATGTTGTTGACTGTGAACCCATATTGGGTTATTTACACAGAGGAATGGAAAAAATTGCAGAAAACCGAGCAATTATACAATATTTACCTTATGTAACGCGATGGGATTATTTAGCTACTATGTTTACAGAAGCAATAACAGTAAATGGACCAGAACAATTGGGAAATATTCAAGTTCCTAAAAGGGCCAGCTATATCAGAGTAATTATGCTAGAATTGAGTCGTATAGCTTCTCATCTGTTATGGCTCGGTCCTTTTATGGCAGATATTGGTGCACAGACTCCTTTTTTCTATATTTTCAGAGAACGAGAATTTGTATATGATCTATTCGAAGCTGCTACCGGTATGAGAATGATGCATAATTTTTTTCGTATTGGAGGAATAGCGGCTGATTTACCTTATGGTTGGATAGATAAATGCTTGGATTTTTGTGATTATTTTTTAACCGAAGTTGTTGAATATCAAAAACTGATTACACGAAATCCTATTTTTTTAGAACGGGTTGAAGGAGTTGGGATTATTGGTGGGGAAGAAGCAATAAATTGGGGTTTATCCGGACCAATGCTACGCGCATCCGGAATACCATGGGATCTTCGTAAAGTTGATCGTTATGAGTCTTACGATGAATTTGAATGGGAAATTCAGTGGCAAAAACAAGGAGATTCATTAGCTCGGTATTTAGTACGACTTAGCGAAATGACAGAATCCATAAAAATTATTCAACAGGCTCTGGAAGGACTTCCGGGGGGTCCCTATGAGAATTTAGAAAGCAGAGGCTTTGATAGAAAAAGGAATCCAGAATGGAATGATTTTGAATATCGATTCATTAGTAAAAAACCTTCTCCTACTTTTGAATTATCGAAACAAGAACTTTATGTAAGAGTTGAAGCTCCAAAAGGGGAATTAGGAATTTTTCTCATAGGAGATCAAAGTGGTTTTCCTTGGAGATGGAAAATCCGACCACCGGGTTTTATTAATTTGCAAATTCTTCCTGAACTAGTTAAAAGAATGAAATTGGCTGATATTATGACGATACTCGGTAGCATAGATATAATTATGGGAGAAGTTGATCGTTAAAATGATAATTTATGCAACAGCAGTCCAAACTATAAATTCTTTTGTTAGATTGGAATCTTTAAAAGAGGTCTATGGACTCATATGGATATTTGTCCCTATATTTTCTCTTGTATTGGGAATCATAATAGGTGTACTAGTAATTGTGTGGTTAGAAAGAGAAATATCTGCAGGGATACAACAACGTATTGGACCTGAATACGCCGGCCCGTTGGGAATTCTTCAAGCTCTAGCCGACGGGACAAAACTACTTTTCAAAGAAAATCTTCGTCCATCTAGAGGAAATCCTCCTTTATTTAGTATTGGACCGTCTATAGCAGTTATCTCAATTTTACTAAGTTATTCAGTAATTCCCTTTAGCAATCACCTTGTTTTAGCGGATCTCAATATCGGTATTTTTTTATGGATTGCCATTTCCAGTATTGCTCCTATTGGACTTGTTATGTCAGGATATGGATCAAATAATAAATATTCTTTTTTAGGTGGTTTGCGAGCTGCTGCCCAATCGATTAGTTATGAAATACCATTAACTCTATGTGTTTTATCAATATCTCTACGTGCGATTCGTTGAAACATAAACGTTTATTTTTACTATTCCGTTTCTTCTAGACGAATAACGGAATATATAAATATAGTTATCTTTCGGGTTAATCTTAATAAAAGGAATTTGATAGTTATATATGAGTGAAAAAAACTGCTCAGAAATTAGCAGTAAAAAGAAAAATTGAGTCTCATTTCCTATGTACAAAGGTTAAACGGAAATAAACATAAGCGTAAGAATCACTTTACCCCAAGGTTGGTTGATTAGTCATCCTGGCTTGAAGCGGGTTAAAAATATTTAACCGTATAACGGTTTGGTTTTACTATCAGTTATATAGATTAACATACATGTATTACAAAGTGCGCGGAAATTAGGTAAAAATGAGTGGATGGTTAGAAACACCAAAATACACAAAGAATTTGTAATAGAGATTAACCAAATTGAAAAGGATATTTATGCATAACATAAGATAAAAAAAAGAAGGTTAATTGGGGCTTGAAATTAGTAGAAATGATCAGACAGTACTCCCCAAGATTCCGATTCAGAGTATGCTCCTATCCACCTATAAATGTAATGACTATCAGAAACGAAATAATCCTTTATTTTTTATAAGTCCACCGACTTTTTTCTAAAAAAGAAAGAAGAATAGGAACGAAACAAGGATATTTTTTTTCATATATTTAGAAAATCAAATATAATTTCTGTCATGAATAATAAACTAATAGGATATCTAATTCTTTTTCGTAATCGAAAACCACGATGGGCTTAAATACCTATTTTTATTTTTACAAGGAGTATTTTATTAAAGGATTAAGTTATTACTCAACAAATAGAAATTCCAATTTGTAAAGGATGAGATGAATTCCGAAGCGCTTTTTTTATTCTTAGAATTTGAGCAGACAGAATTCCATTGGTATAATTCGGGATCCCAGATATATTTATATTTAATCCATTTTAGAACACATCATATCCATCTAAATAATACTAATCTGGTCCTTAGATTTATTTATGGCCCCCGAGGAGCCGTATGAGGCGAAGACCTCATGTACGGTTTTGTAATAGCGGTGAAAATAGTAATGTTATCACCGACTAGGATTATCTAACAGTTTAAGTACAGTTGATATAGTTGAGGCACAATCAAAATATGGTTTTTGGGGATGGAATTTGTGGCGTCAACCTATAGGTTTTATCATTTTTCTAATTTCTTCCCTAGCAGAATGCGAGAGGTTACCGTTTGATTTACCAGAAGCGGAAGAAGAATTAATAGCAGGTTATCAAACTGAATATTCAGGTATCAAATTTGGTTTATTTTACGTTGCTTCTTATCTAAATCTATTAATTTCCTCATTATTTGTAACAGTTCTATACTTAGGCGGTTGGAATATTTCTATTCCGTATATATCTATTCTGGAGCTATTTCAAAGGGATCAAATTTTTGGAACAACAATTGGTATCTTTATTACATTAGCTAAAACTTATTTGTTCTTGTTCATTTCTATCGCAACAAGATGGACTTTACCTAGGCTAAGAATGGATCAACTATTAAATCTTGGGTGGAAATTTCTTTTACCTATTTCCCTTGGTAATCTATTATTAACAACTTCTTTCCAACTCTTTTCACTATAAATTTAAAATGAATCCAACATATTCATTATTTGTTTTAAACAAGAGAAAGAAACAAAGATAAAATTATTCATAGATAATTACAATATGCTTCCTATGATAACCGGGTTCATGAATTATGGTCAACAAACCCTACGAGCTGCAAGGTATATTGGTCAAGGTTTCATGATTACCTTATCCCACACAAATCGTTTACCTGTAACTATTCAATATCCCTATGAAAAATTAATAACATCGGAACGTTTCCGTGGTCGAATCCATTTTGAATTTGATAAATGCATTGCTTGTGAAGTATGTGTTCGAGTATGTCCTATAGATCTGCCTGTTGTTGATTGGAAATTGGAAACTAATATTCGAAAAAAACGATTGCTTAATTACAGTATTGATTTTGGAATTTGTATATTTTGTGGTAATTGTGTTGAGTATTGTCCAACAAATTGTTTGTCAATGACTGAAGAATATGAATTTTCAACTTATGATCGTCACGAATTGAATTATAATCAAATAGCTTTGGGTCGTTTACCAATGTCAGTAATTGATGATTACACTATTCGAACAATTTTGAATTCACCTCAAAGAATAAATGGGTAAACCCATTAATTTGATTAAAAAAAGAATTTAAAATTTTTGAATTATATAAAGAATTTAATTAAAAATTTTTATTTATATAATAATATTTAAGTATTAAGGCTCATTCTTTTAATATAATATATTCGTAATTACTTTCTTGAAATAGATAGGTTGAAAATACACTTTAGAATAAAAAAAGAGAAACTGTCTAAAAATTGTATCTACATCAATTCATATCCATTAGATTCTAATTTCACTCTATTATAAACATATTAAACACGAATTTCCCGGTTAAATTAATAAGGTCATGAAAAGGATTTCTATTTTTTTCTTATTTTAATAATATAATGGATTTGCCTGGACCAATACATGATTTTCTTTTAGTTTTTCTGGGATCCGGTCTTCTAGTAGGAGGTCTGGGAGTGGTCTTACTTCCCAACCCAATATTTTCAGCTTTTTCCTTAGGATTTGTTCTTGTTTGTATATCTTTATTGTATATTCTATCAAATTCCCATTTTGTAGCTGCTGCACAACTCCTTATTTACGTGGGGGCCATAAATGTTTTAATCATATTTGCTGTGATGTTCATGAATGATTCAGAATATTCCACAGATTTGAATCTGTGGACCGTTGGGAATGGGATTACTTCGTTGGTTTGTACAACTATTCTTTTTTCATTAATGTCTACTATTCTCGATACGTCATGGTACGGGGTTATTTGGACTACAAGATTAAACCAGATTCTAGAGCAAGATTTAATAAGTAATAGTCAACAAATAGGAATTCATTTATCAACAGATTTTTTTCTTCCATTTGAACTCATTTCAATAATTCTTTTAGTTGCTTTGATAGGTGCAATTTCTGTAGCTCGTCAATAAAAAATGTTCTAATTAGTAAAGACCAAAGAAAACTTTGTGTATGTTATGATATTTTTTTCCGTTAATTCAATTAAATTGGATTGAATATTACTTCATATTTAAAATATTAATTTTTATATTTGATATATATTTGAAAATTTTTTTTACCTAATATAGTTTTTATTCGTACTTTTTTTATATTCTAGTTGATTGAATCCGGTGAATTATTTTTCATATTTAAATGAATCCAAATTGATAAGGAGTTGCTGAATGATACTCGAACATGTACTTGTTTTGAGTGCCTATTTATTTTTGATTGGTCTTTATGGATTGATCACGAGTCGAAATATGGTTAGGGCTCTTATGTGTCTTGAACTTATACTGAATGCAGTTAATATGAATTTCGTAACATTTTCTGATTTTTTTGATAATTCCCAACTAAAAGGGGATATTTTCTGCATTTTTGTTATAGCAATTGCAGCCGCTGAAGCAGCTATTGGATTAGCTATAGTCTCGTCAATTTATCGTAACAGAAAATCAACTCGCATCAATCAATCGACCTTATTAAATAAGTAGCATAAAAAAAATTATAGATTGAAATTTGCATATATAATAGGTTCTGACCTACTAGATTCTATTTGTGAAAATCTCAGAAATCAAAGTATTTTAGCCCCATTTTTTTATCAATTGAGCCAGAATTCATTACAAAAATTCTATTAAAGGAAATCATTGCTTCATCTAGTATTTTAATATATCATTCAGTTAGAAGTTTACTAGATTGAAAATTTATGACATTCAAAAAACTATTGATCCTATGTCACATTCAGTAAAAATTTATGATACCTGTATAGGATGTACTCAATGTGTCCGAGCATGCCCTACAGACGTATTAGAAATGATACCTTGGGATGGATGTAAAGCTAAGCAAATAGCTTCCGCTCCAAGAGCCGAGGACTGTGTTGGTTGTAAGAGATGTGAATCCGCCTGTCCAACGGATTTTTTGAGCGTTCGGGTTTATTTATGGCATGAAACAACCCGAAGTATGGGTCTAGCTTATTGATACGTTACCGAAAACCTCATTTGAATAAATTTTGAATACATTTTATTTTTTTTATTGACAAGTACTCGTACTCAAAAAAATAAAATTATATTTTTTTTATTTATATATTTTTTTTGAGTACGCGTTCTTTGGACCTGGTGTATCTTGTCTTTACCACGAATGATTTTCCTTGGTTAACAATAATTGTTGTTTTTCCAATATCTGCCGGTTCGTTAATGTTATTTCTCCCACATAGGGGAAATAAAGTCAATAAATGGTATACTATATGCATTTTTATTTTAGAACTTCTTCTAACGACCTATGCTTTTTGTTATAATTTTAAAATGGACGATCCATTAATTCAACTGTCTGAAGATTATAAATGGATCAATTTTTTAGATTTTTACTGGAGAATGGGAATAGATGGGCTTTCGATAGGAACGATTTTATTGACGGGATTTATTACTACTTTAGCCACTTTAGCGGCTTTTCCAGTTACTCGGGATTCCCGATTATTCCATTTCCTGATGTTAGCAATGTACAGCGGTCAAATAGGATCATTTTCTTCTCGGGATCTTCTACTTTTTTTCATCATGTGGGAATTAGAATTAATTCCCGTTTATCTACTTTTATCCATGTGGGGTGGAAAGAAACGTCTGTATTCAGCTACAAAATTTATTTTATACACCGCAGGAAGTTCTATTTTTTTATTAATAGGAGTTTTAGGTATAAGTTTATATGGTTCGAACGAACCAACATTAAATTTAGAACTCTTAGCTAATCAATCCTATCCTGTTACACGCGAAATACTATTTTATATTGGATTTCTTATTGCTTTTGCCGTCAAATCACCGATTATACCTTTCCATACTTGGTTACCTGACACCCACGGCGAGGCACATTATAGTACCTGTATGCTTCTCGCTGGAATCTTATTAAAAATGGGAGCATATGGGTTGGTTCGAATCAATATGGAATTATTACCTCACGCTCATTCTATGTTTTCTCCTTGGTTGATGGTAGTCGGTACAATCCAAATAATTTATGCAGCTTCAACATCTCCCGGTCAACGTAATTTAAAAAAGAGAATAGCCTATTCTTCTGTATCTCATATGGGTTTTATAATTATAGGTATTAGTTCGATAACGGATCCTGGACTTAATGGAGCTATTTTACAAATAATCTCTCATGGATTTATTGGTGCTGCACTTTTTTTCTTGGCAGGAGCGAGTTATGATAGAATTCGGCTTGTTTATCTTGATGAAATGGGTGGAATGGCTATCTCGATTCCAAAAATATTTACAATGTTTACTATCTTATCGATGGCTTCCCTTGCATTGCCAGGCATGAGTGGTTTTGTTGCAGAATTAATCGTTTTTTTTGGAATAATTACCAGCCAAAAATATTTCTTAATTTCGAAAATTTTAATTATTTTTGTAATGGCAATTGGAATGATATTAACTCCTATATATTTATTATCTATGTCACGCCAAATGTTCTATGGATACAAGTTAATTAATGTCAAAAACTTTTCTTTTTTTGATTCTGGACCCCGAGAGTTATTTCTTTCAATCTCCATTCTTCTACCCATAATTGGTATTGGGATTTATCCTGATTTTGTGCTCTCATTAGCAAGTGACAAGGTCGAATCCATTTTATCTAATTACTTTTATGGATAGTTTTCAGGAGATAAAAACAAGCATTAAATTGAATTGTAATCAGAAGTCTTTGGTCTTTGTCTTGTGAGAACCTTTTGAATCATTGTACTACTTGATTCAAAAGGTTCTTGATGATTTATTACTAAAAACTAAATTGGATTTCTTAACTTATATGAAGTTAGATATAGATGCTATTCTTTATTTATTTGAATTTGGATTCTTTTTTTTTTACTGTTTTATTTATATTTAATTCGATGTAAAAGAACCATAACTATGTAAACCTATTCCTAAAAGATTGACGCCAAAATAGCATATCCAAATTAAAAGAAAACCTATCGAAGCCACAATTGCGGAATTTATACCCCTACCATTCCTATTTGTTTTAATATGTAAATAAATTGCGAATATGATCCAAGTAATAAATGCCCAAGTTTCTTTTGGATCCCAGTTCCAATATGAACCCCATGTCTCATTAGCCCATACAGCTCCTGAAAGAATACCGACGGTTAAAAAGATAAATCCAAGACTAATAATACGAAAACTCCAATAATCTAATTGTTCAATCAATTGATACCTATAATAATTTCTAGAAAAACTAAAATTAATGTTTTGTTGTAGTAAAATAGAATTTCTTTCATTTATGTAGTAAAATACATCAAAAGAAAATAATTTATTTAATAAAATTTTTTTTTTTATATTCTTTTTCCAAAAAGTAGGTCCGACTTTGCGAAATGTAATCACTAGAAGAGCCATTGATAATAATGATCCGCATAACAGAGCGCCGTAGCCTAATATCATCATACTTACGTGCATCATTAACCACTGGGACTGGAGAGCTGGTACTAATATTGCAGACTGAGACATTTTGTTTAAAAGACCTGAAGTAGCAAAACCCTGAATAAAAATAGCACTTGGCGCAGTTATTGCGTTTAAGTGATTTTTTTCTTTTTTATTAAAATAGGAAATCGTATGAATAATTGAAAAAGCCCATGAAAGAAAAATTAATGATTCATATAAATTACTTAATGGAAAATGTCCTGAATAAATCCAACGAGTGAATAATAATCCTGTTATACCAAAAAACGTAATTACGATTCCTTTATCTGATGAATCAAAAAATCCTATGATTTCATCTAAATTAACTAATAAAGTTAAACAATAAATTGTCAGTACAATTGAAACGACCGAAAAAGATATATGAGTTAATATGTGCTCTAAAATTGAAAAAATCATAAAAAATTTGTTAAAAATTAATAAATTAATACTAGGTTTTACCCGATTTTAGAAAAAAAGTCGGGTATTATTTTGATTCTAAAACTTATAATATCTCTTTTATAAGATCTTATGCCGCTACTCGGACTCGAACCGAGATGCTCTAGCACTGCTTCCTAAGAGCAGCGTGTCTACCAATTTCACCATAGCGGCAACTTGTTCAAAACAATACTAACAAGTTTTTATTCAATCGTCGAGATGAAAATTTAGCCAATTGCCCGGAATTTACAATTGATTTAATGAATAAAAACTTGTTAAATAGGTCTTGTGGGTTTTAATTCAATTAAGATCTTTTTTTTTATCTGAGTTATTTAAAATTAGTGAAATTCACTTTTTGTCCTTTATATTTTTTTTCTAGAATACAATGAAAAATTTCACTAAATTGAAGTAATTGGGACTTCAACCCAACGACAAAACCCTAAATGCGCTTTATCATTTTTTTTTTCATTTCTATGAAAAAAAAATGATAAAAAGGATTTATCAGTTCCATTAATAATAATAAAAAAAATGCTTTTTCTAAAAATGAAAAGTTCTCCAAAATTCTTAGAAATTTGAAATAAAATAAGATTTTCCTAATTGCTCAAGAGAAATTGAAAAAAAAAATAATAATTCTAAAAATAGTTATTTTGATGCATCTTTTTATATTGTACAAACATAAATTTTTTTTTCACTTAAATTAATGAATTTTAAGAACCTATTGATTTTGCTTAAAGATCTTTGATTTACTCATTATGAGTAAATCAAAGATCTTTATTTATAAGGTAGTGATGGGGAAAATAAGAACCCCCCCCTTTTTTTTTGAACTAAAAAAATGTGAACCTTTCTTTTTTATATATATATTGTCTTTTTTTCTCCTCTTTTGGTTCACATTTTTTATATGTATTCTAAAAATTTTGTTTTTAAGTTAGGCTAATTCTAATTATTATAGTGTTTTTTATTTATTTTGTTGTACAAAAAAACTTTTTGAATTACCTGTAGAAAGTGATTTCCCTAACGAAAAAGCTTTCAACGATGTCCAATATCCCCCCCTTTTCCAAATTTTTTTACGAGTACGCTTTTTCGAGATAGAAGTACGTTTTTTTGGAACTGCCATTCAAAAATGAAAAAAGTTTTTCAGTGGTATAATTGGATGTCAAAGACATTTATTATTCTATTCTTTCGTACTCCATATCGAGTTATTTTTTTTCTTTTAAATTTTATTATATATTATTTTCAAAACAAAAAAGACATTCAAAAGTTTAAAACCCAACTGTGTTTTTTTTTATTAAATTTTTGTTATTTAACGTTTGAAATCCGTACGAGAGTGCTCATTTAATTAATCTATACTGCTAGATTAGATTTTCAAAAAAATTATGAGATTTCTTCACAGCATATGTAAAAAAAATATCGATTATAATAATCTTTCTTGCAAATAAAAAAAGCTCACTTAGTGTACTGGAAGACAATCACTAAATTCCATAATTCCCATTTATTCCTTAATAATTCTAAATAATCAAATAACTTTGTTTTAGGTAAAGTTTTTTTAGTATCTAATTTTTTAGTATCTAATTAATATTAAGTTTAAGTATTTTTTTTGCGTGTAAATCTTTGTTCTATTATTAATATATGTATATAAATTATTATAATACGGAATTCTAATTCACTTTTTCTGTATCTGCATAAAATCACAATTTTATTTATATTTAGTAGTAATAAAAAAAAAGACAAATAATTTTTTTTGACAATAACTTAGTAATATTATTTAATCACTTTTCATTTTTTTATTTGAATATATATTTCTTTTCAAAGATTTCTGAAGGATTATACTAATTCGAAAAAATTTATATTTAGGTTTAAAATCTCGTGCTTTTATATTGGCCCCTTTGAAAAAAAAATATATATACAAACCAGTGAATAAGAAATAAAAAATTTAAGAATAAAATAAAAAGGATTTTTTATTTTATGGAACATACATATCAATATTCATGGATCATCCCTTTCATTCCACTCCCAGTACCTATTTTATTAGGAGTTGGGCTTCTAGTTTTTCCGATAGCAACAAAAAACCTTCGCCGTATGTGGGCTTTTCTGAGTATTTTTTTGTTAAGTATAGTTATGATCTTTTCACTCTATCTATCTATTCAACAAATTTTTTTAAGTTGCATTCATCAAAATGTGTGGTCTTGGACCATAAATAATGAATTTTCTTTTGAGTTCGGTTACTTTATTGATCCACTTACTTCTATTATGTCAATATTAATTACAACTGTTGGGATTTTGGTTCTTATTTATAGTGACAATTATATGTCTCATGATCAAGGATATCTGAGGTTTTTTGCTTATATGGGTTTTTTTAATACTTCAATGTTAGGATTAGTTACTAGTTCTAATTTGATCCAAGTTTATTTTTTTTGGGAATTAGTTGGAATGTGTTCGTATTTATTAATAGGTTTTTGGTTCACACGACCTATTGCAGCGAATGCTTGTCAAAAAGCTTTTGTA